CGCCTGGAGTAGCCAAATATGGCTTAGCTGATCGTATTACCACAGAGTCAACTTGAACAATTAGAACTTGACCCGATTTTAAATGCGGTCCTTTTTTGGCTATAAATACATTTTCACAAATAAACTGCCCAAGACTAACGATTGTCGATGTCTCTTCACAATAATTGTAATGGAGAAAATACCAATTCAAATGGAATGGATTCAAAATGATGTTACTGCATGAATAGGGATTATAAATTTGACCATTTTCATCCAGTAAATAATATTTAAGTATTTGAAAAATCTGTTTTAAATTGTCAAGTTGCAAATAGTTAGTTACCAAGATCTCATTATGGGTTATTAAATGGGAAAATAAATCAAAATTATAAATTGGAAAGCCTGTTCCTAATGGGCCTAACGAATTCCTAATTGGAATTAGGGGGTTCTTTTTGATTGATTCTTTTATCACATTGGGAGATTTTACATCGTTGAATGGGCCTATTCGAAAACAATTGGATGATGACAAAATTATCAAAGATTGAGATTCCTTATTTCGATTCAACAACGTATGGATAGTTCCTTGATTTGGATTAAGGGATTCTTGAATCCTTGCCTTGGAATAGGAATAAATGGAAGAAAACGGATTGACATTAGGGCGATCTGATCCATTCTCAGAGATCAATCCTGAACCCGACAAATCGTTCCTTTTTCCGGTATAAGAAATAGGTGACTTCGCTAAGTCGATTCTTAGAAAATATCTAAGCAAACGATTTGTCCTTATTTCAACAAAGGAAGCGCAGGCCTTTTCGATCTTTTTGTCTTGGTCCCAATTCAACACTAAAGAAGTCCGAACTAATTGAATACTTGTGTCCCAAATTTCAAGAATTGGGTCGTAATAAAGGATATAATTGACAACTCGAAGTTGTAGATTATCACTTTCCTGCAAGAGATCTGGCGGGAAAAGTCTTCCTAAATTTATACCATCCGTTTTTTTATATGGGACTACAGGTTGAACCAAAACAAAATACTTTTTTTCATACCTGGAAAGTTTCATTCGTTGGATATAGAGCCAATTTTTCAATTTTTTGTATTCTTTGGAATTTGGTTTTCCCCCTCCTGGTGGTATCAATCGGAATGCCTTATTTGTCTTTCCAGGAAAATGGATATCTCCAGAAAAGATTATCAGTTTCATTTTTTCTGCTTTTTTCTTCACTCGGACCAATCCGCCTACCCGACTTCTTCTATTTAAAGTGATTTGTGTATCTGCCCCAATAATACTATTGTGCCGTACCATTATGGAAGAAGATTCGGACAAAATGTGGACTTCCACGGGAATAAAAAAAAATGGATTTACTTCCTTTTGGTATTTTGGCCAAAATACCTTGACTCCTCGATACTCAATCAAATCCTCTTCGTTGACGATTGAATTCAGTTCTCTAGTCTCATATTTAGTAAGTCCCGAGCTCTTTCTTATATATCGAGGATCATCAAAATAAGCAAGAATACTATTTCTACGGAGAATACCATTTCTGGGGATTTCCATTGAGATACCTGAAGAAGGTATTAGTTGGTTCTCGCCTTCTTGAATCGATTCGAGTGGGATGATGAATCTATTTCTTCGCCTCTTTGCCAATAAATCAGAATTGCCGTCGAGAATGGCCGGATATCTCAGATTACAACGACTCGTACATGTCATTCGATTAAGTTCTGAATAATCAGGAATCCTATCTCCTTTTTGATTTTTACCAGAAAAATACGAACTAAAAAAATTGTGTCTCACTGGATTATTAGTTACTGAGGGGTTAGCGATATATCTTGGCTTGACAGAAAGAGAATAAGCGTTCATTTGATCTTGATCCTTGTGGATCGAACAGGGGCCTAGACTGTATCTCCAGGGCTCCCCTAACAATATCCATAAATGACTTGTTTTTGGTAAGAGATGAATATTACCATATGTAAATTCGGGTGCATGGTACACATCAGTATTCCAGTGCATTTCGCCCTCTGAGTCAGAATAAATATGTTTTCGAACCTTCTCTTTCAAATTCAAAGTGGATGTTCTCGCGCGAATCTCAGCAATCACTTGTTCTGATTCTACATATTGATCGTTTTGAACTAAAAGAAAACTTTTGGGCGGAATACACACATTGTGTATAATATCTTCACTCTCAATAGTTACATACAAGTCTCTAGAACATATAAAAGCAGGATGTCCATGACGTGTACGTGTCGGATGAACCAAATCCTCGTTGAATTTTATTTTTCCATTAGAAGGGGCTCGCACATGTTCTGCAGTACCCCCTGTGAATACTCCTCCGGTATGAAAAGTTCTTAATGTTAATTGAGTGCCCGGTTCTCCAATAGATTGACCTGCAATAATACCTACGGCTTCTCCCAATTCGACCAGGTCGTCATGAGCTGGACTCCGGCCATAACATAATTGACAAATCCAAGATGTACTCCTACAAGTAAAGGGGGTTCGAATAGAGATTGGTTGTGCTCTAAAAGTTATGAATCTACTGACAAGTCCAACCCCAATATCTTTATTTCTAGTAGCAATACATCGTGAACCTATATATATATCCTCTGCTAATACACGGCCAATTAATGTTTGGATAAAAATCCTGTCCGCCATCATTCCATTTCGAGGACTTACAGAAATACCTCGAACGGTGCCACAATCTGTTCGACGTACAACAATGTGTTGAACTACTTCAACAAGTCTGCGCGTGAGATATCCAGCATCTGATGTTCGGATAGCTGTATCCACAACCCCTTTACGGGCTCCGTAGCAAGAAATAATGTATTCTGTTAAAGAGAGTCCTTCGCGTAAATTGCTTTGAATGGGTAAATCAATCATTTGCCCTTGAGGATCCGACATTAATCCTCTCATACCTACTAATTGATGTACCTGAGATGCATTTCCTCTGGCTCCCGAAAAAGACATTATATGGACTGGATTAAAAGGATCGGTCATTCGAAAATTCGGATTCATTTCTTGTCGCAAATATTCACTTGTGGCATACCATATTTCGATCGATTGACGTAATTTTTCTACCGCGTGTACATTCCCATAATGATGGTGTTTTTCCAAAATAAAACTTTGTTGTTCAGCGTCTTGAACTAGCCATCTTTTAGAAGGTATTGTTAAAAGATCATCAATTCCTAATGAAATGGATGCGGCGGTAGCTTGTCGGAAACCCAAAGTCTTTACTTGATCCAGGATATGTGATGTATATCCTATTCCATAGTGATCAATAAATCGACTAATAAGCCGTTTCATGGCAGTTCCGTCTATCACTTTATTGTGAAAGACCTGAGTGGGCCGTTCTGCCATCAGTACCTCCATATTGCGCTGAGTAGAATTTGACAATGGGCTTGAGTCAGTGATTGGAAAACTTCCTTTTCTAGATCTTGATTCACGTAGAAATTCTGCAATTATGGTCCTAGTTAACCCGGAGAGACTCGAATTCCCGTTGGTAGCATAGAATTACAACAACCCTGCCAAAACCCCTGTATGGCTTCTTCTATTTCTCGATAAAGAGAAATATGACCAAGAGTGGTTCGAATATATATATAAAGAATTTCTTTTTTTATACTTCGTACTATTAGATAGTGTCCATAAATCTCATAATAGGTCCCCACAGATTCATAGTGAATTTCGATGGGAACTTCTCTTGCAGCAATAACGCGTTGATCTAGTCGCCACCGCAGCCACAAAGGACTACCTAAATTGATTCGTTTTTGCCGATAAGCTCCAATTGCATCATAGGGATTACAAAAAAAGGGTTCTTTTTTTTTTGTATACTTATAGTTATTATCTTCATTTTGATAGTTTCTACGATTACATGGATTATACCTATTTACACAAATACCCCGACGATTTCCACTCGTTAAGACATAGAGTCCACTAAGCATATCTTGAGTTGGTGCCGAAATGGGATCCCCAATAGTTGGAGACAAAAGATTCATATGAGAAAACATAAGTAAACGTGCCTCTGCTTGAGCCTCCAAAGATAAAGGCACATGAACAGCCATTTGATCCCCGTCAAAGTCTGCATTGAAGCCCTTACAAACTAACGGATGTAAACAAATAGCGCGCCCTTCCACTAAAACTGGGAGGAATGCCTGTATGCCTAATCTATGCAGAGTAGGAGCTCTATTCAGCAATACAGGATGGTCATCCAGAATTTCCTGAAGTATTTCCCATACAATCGGTTTTTTTTTCCGAATTTGACTCTTAGCAACTCCTATGTTCGAAGCAAGATGTTTTCTAATTAGGTCACGAATTACAAATGCCTGGAAAAGTTCTATTGCTATTTCGCGAGGCAATCCACATCGATGTAATGAAAGTGAAGGGCCCACGACAATCACGGACCGCCCTGAATAATCGACCCGTTTACCAAGCAGAGTCTCGCGAACTCTTCCTTCTTTGCCTTCAATTACATCTGAAAGCGACTTGTAAACTCTATTATGATCATCCCTCATTGGTTGTCCGCAGATTCCATTATCAAGAAGTGCATCTACGGCTTCTTGTAGCAATTTTTCCTGAGATATTATTAATTCTTCTGGCGTAGCTATACTTGTTGTTAATAGATCTGTAAGAGTATTATTCCGATAGATAATTCTTCTATAGATTTCATTAATATCCGAGGTCACTAGTTTATCCTCATCTATATGATAGATTGGTCTCAACTCAGGAGGAAGAACTGGTAATAGACACAAAACCATCCATTTTGGTTCTATATTTGTTCGAATAAAATGCTTAGCCAATTCCATGCGTCTAAGCAAAAAATCTTTTCTTCTTCCAACTTTTCGATCTTCCCATTCATTCCCTGTGGGTTCTTCTTCCTCCAATTCTTTCCATTCTACTAATGAATAGTCTATAATAATTCGTAAATCTAGATTGGCTAATTGTTGTCTGATAGAACCCCCCCCGGTAGACATCTCTCGATTTCGAAATGTCTCGAAGCTCCGGGTAGTAAAAAAAATTGGGATCCTGTATTTCCAGGGTTGGATTT